CACGTCCAGTTCTGTAGTAGAGATGGAATTCTGAAACAACCATCAACTATAACCCCAAAAGAACTAGATTCCGTAAACAACATAGAGGAAGAATGAAGGGAATATCTTATCGAGGTAATCATATTTGTTTCGGTAAATATGCTCTTCAGGCACTTGAACCTGCTTGGATCACATCTAGACAAATCGAAGCAGGTCGACGAGCAATGACACGAAATGCACGCCGTGGTGGAAAAATATGGGTCCGTATATTTCCAGACAAACCAGTTACAGTAAGACCCGCTGAAACACGTATGGGTTCGGGGAAAGGATCCCCTGAATATTGGGTAGCTGTTGTTAAACCGGGGCGAATACTATATGAAATGGGTGGAGTAACCGAAAATATAGCTAGAAGGGCTATTTTAATAGCAGCATCTAAAATGCCTATACGAACTCAATTTATTATTTCGGGATAAAAATGTAGAACCGACAGGGATGAATCTTAGGGATGAAACAAAAACGCAGGTTTCTTTTTTTGGACAAACAATATTTCTTTTATTTTCTTCATCCTTTGCATTGGAAGAATAAAAAAAAATTTGATATGATTCAACCTCAGACCCATTTAAATGTAGCGGATAACAGCGGGGCTCGAGAATTGATGTGTATTCGAATCATAGGAGCTAGTAATCGTCGATATGCTCATATTGGTGACGTTATTGTTGCTGTGATTAAAGAAGCAGTACCAAATATGCCCCTAGAAAAATCAGAAGTAGTGAGAGCTGTAATTGTTCGTACCTGTAAAGAACTAAAACGTGACAGCGGTATGATAATACGGTATGATGACAATGCTGCAGTTGTGATTGATCAAGAAGGAAATCCAAAAGGAACTCGAATTTTTGGGGCAATCCCCCGTGAATTGAGACAATTGAATTTTACTAAAATAGTTTCATTAGCTCCCGAGGTATTATAAAATAAAATGAGATCGTGATATCTTTGGGGTATTTGAAAGAAATAGATTAAGAACTAGATTAATTCGTAGATTGTGTCTCACGCATATACCTTGCAAAATTCCTATTCATAAATCAATAAAAAAAAAAAAGAAAAACATGTTGATTATATCCAATTTTGAGACACCAATAATTTTAGTTCATCATGGGTAGAGACACTATTGCTGAGATAATAACCTCTATACGAAATGCTGATATGGATAGAAAAAGAGTTGTTCGCATAGCATCTACTAATATTACCGAAAATATTGTTAAAATACTTTTCCGAGAGGGTTTTATCGAAAACGTCAGAAAACATCGAGAAAAAAACAAATATTTTTTGGTTTTAACCCTTCGACATAGAAGGAATGGGAAAAGACCCTATAGAAATTTTTTAAATTTAAAACGGATCAGTAGACCCGGTTTACGAATCTATTCTAACTCTCAACGAATTCCTAGAATTTTAGGTGGGATGGGAATTGTAATTCTTTCTACTTCTCGGGGTATAATGACAGACCGGGAGGCTCGACTAGAACGAATCGGTGGAGAAATTTTGTGTTATATATGGTAATCCATTTAATATCCAAATGGGATCCGAAACCTCTTCCTATTTGTAAAAAAAAAAAGAAAGGGGGTGAGTTGTCTAATATCGTCTTTCCTCCATTAATTGATACTTCAGGGGGGCTTTACCTGAAATGAAAGAACAAAAATGGATTCATGAAGGTTTAATTACTGAATCGCTTCCCAATGGCATGTTCCGAGTTCGGTTAGATAATGAAGATCTGATTCTAGGTTACGTTTCAGGAAAGATCCGACGTAGTTTTATACGGATACTGCCAGGAGATAAAGTCAAAATTGAAGTAAGTCGTTATGATTCAACCAGAGGACGTATAATTTATCGACTCCGAAACAAGGATTCGAAAGATTAGGTCATTTTTATTCGATACGATTCGAGATGCAAAATTTCAAGAAACTTATTTTCTACCAAAAAAGAATTAAGATAAGGAATGACAAATATGAAAATAAGAGCTTCCGTTCGAAAAATTTGTGAAAAATGTCGACTAATCCGTAGGCGGGGGCGCATTATAGTAATTTGTTCCAACCCGAGACATAAACAAAGACAAGGATAATCAGACCCACTAAAGGGCTCAATGTACAAATAAGAAATCTGTTTTGACATAAAATGGATATATCCATATATTTCTGACTCATATTTATGAGATGATACAATATGGCAAAAGCTATACCGAGAACTGGTTCACGTAGGAATGTACGTATTGGTTCACGTAAGAGTGCACGTAGAATACCAAAGGGAGTTATTCATGTTCAAGCAAGTTTCAATAATACCATAGTCACAGTTACAGATGTGCGGGGGCGGGTGGTTTCCTGGTCCTCGGCCGGTACTTGTGGATTCAAGGGTACGAGAAGAGGGACACCCTTTGCCGCTCAAACTGCCGCAGCAAATGCTATTCGTACAGTAGTAGATCAAGGTATGCAACGAGCAGAAGTCATGATAAAAGGTCCCGGTCTCGGAAGAG